TCCGAATTGAAATAGATAAATTTAGTACATAAATCTAGAATAAGTTCTAGATTTATGTATTATTAAATTTATTGAGGTTAAGTATACTAAATTTTAAATTCATGTTTAAAAAGGTTATACATCATTTCATTCATAATTGAATGAAATGATACGCCGCTATGGTGAAATTGGTAGACACGCTGCTCTTAGGAAGCAGTGCTAGCGCATCTCGGTTCGAGTCCGAGTAGTGGCATATCTTATTTAAAATATAACAAATTCATTTTATTGAAATTTTTTATTAATAGTTTTTATATTCTTTATGATAATTTCAATTGTTGAACATTTACTCATTCAAAGTGGTTTTTAAATTACTTTAACCTAAATTTATTTTTGAATATTTTTACTTGACAAAATTGGAAAACTTTCTGATTTATCAGATAGAGGTATGTTGGTTACTTTATTTATTTCTAACTACTTTATCCCATTTATTCGGCATATTTTCCTTTAAGTGACTTATCTAATAAATCATTTATTTTTTTTTCTTGGAATTCATCTTTTATTAAAAATATTCCATATTTAAAAAAATAATATAAAATTATTACACAAAATAACCAATTTTAGTATTAGTTTTAGCTATATTTTTGGTACTTGATGTTAAAAAAAAAAAATTACTTGATAACAGGATTATTCAATAAATTAATTGGCCGGAAACAAATAGTCTAAAATTCAAAATGAATCTTTTTTTGTCTCTCGAATTTTTAATTTCAAAATTAAATCATTATAACACGCTCGATTGCTTTTTAACAAATAAGCCAACAGTCGTTGACGTTTTGCCAACATTTTACGTAAACCCCTTTGCGATAAATAGTCTTTTTTGTGAAATTTTAAATGGTCAGTCAGTTTGTATATTTTTTTGGTAAAATTTACTATTTGAAATTCAATGGACCCCCTGTTTGTTTTTCTAGAAATAATTTTTTGTTTTATCATAAAAAAAAAAGATTCCTCCTTACTTAAAAACTATAATATTTTATATATCAAATTTGGTGAAAACCCTATTTATAATAGGTATTAAGGGGTATGGTTGCAAATTTCAATTTTGGTAAATTGAAATTTTACATCTAAATATAGCAAATATTAAAACATGTGTTAATCATTAATATCTTTATATATTTATATTACCTACCTACCAGACGACACGGTAGATAGGAAGACTACTAATAAATTTTTAGATTTTCAAGGGTAAATACATAAAAATTCTTAACATACTAAAACGACTCCCATTATTGGTATAAAACCAATATCGATTCATACAAGCTAAATCTTCAAATCGAGAATTAGGCCAAATAAGAAATTCAATAGTGTTTTTTTGCTCGTCCCATAATTTCGCACATTTTTTTTCAAAAATCGGAAGATCAATATCTGGATCTTTACACTTATTTAGATTTGAATTTAAATAAATCAAAATTCGTAATTCTCTACGACGTCTGGACGATAAAATATTTTCTGGAATAAGAGAGGTTACATTATCATTCTTTTTAATTATTCCTTGGTCTTGGGATGAGTATTTTATTTTATTAACTAATGAAAGATTGATTAGTTGATACATAAGAGACTTTCCTTTTTTATTCATGGACAAAGGGATGGGCTCAAAATTAATACTTTTTTCTTTTAAAAATTTTGGAACACCCATATCCTCAAGTACTTCCATAGTAAGTTCTTTTATTCCAACCTCTGGCATTACATATAAATTAAGCTTTTCCTTTTGAATAGAAGATAGTAGTATTTCATTTTCATCATCAATTAGTCGAAAAAGAAGACATAATGTCTGTATATTTTTGAAACAGCTTTTCTTGAAAAGAAACTCCCCTCGTAATTGAAAATTTAAATGCTTTTTAAGAAAGGATTTTATATATGCTAATTGGGGATCTTCCTCAGTTTCATCATTTTTTTGATTCACAATTTCCTTATTCTCTTCATTTTCATTTTTACTTTTCTGTTTAGTATTAGTTTCATCTTTCTGTAGGTTCTCAGGTTTCTGATTATCTTTATTTTCTGTTTTACTTTTTTTTTTATTTTGATTTTTAGTCTCATCCTTTTTTCTTATCTTAGTTTGATTTTTTTTTTTATTTCGAAATTTACTAAAAGTTAATTTTGAAAGGAGTAATTGACTGTTTAAAATCCATGGTTTAAGTTTATATACATTAAAAAGTGACACAAATTCAGGAAAAAACCATAATTCCATATTTCTTACGGGATAATTTAATAATCCTTTATTAAGATTAAGTCCCATCCAATCAATTAAAGAATTTTTAGACTTGAATTGATTATTTTTTTCACTACAATGAAATAAAAGTTCTTTCTCCCTTTTGAAAATTTGATCAATAAATTTCATTACTTCCATGTCCTCGATAAATTCAAAATTATAGCGTTTAATTGAATTACCGCGGCAAGCAAGTGGGATCCAAGATTCAATATTGACTTTTTTTTGAAGAGAAAAATCAATATTTTCAAAACTTAAATATTTTCTATCGAGATCTTTTTCTATATATGGAATGTCAATTGTTTCAATTTTTCCTATTAAATTTTTAAACAAAATATTTCTGGTTATTGCAAATAAGAAGTTTTTCGACATAGCTTTATTATATGAAATTTGTTGTCGTTTCATTGTTGATGGATCAATAAACGAGGTTTTTTTTTTTTCAAAATTAATGAATTTAGATGATAAAACATCATATCTGTAGCATTTTTCAAAATTATCTTTTTGATACTTATTTAATATTGAGTGGGTACCATTTCGTTTTTTTGAATTCCATTTATCTAAAGATTTTTGGGTAAATTTGTTGGATTTATTAATTTTATTTTGCCATTTTCGTTTTTTTGCGCTAAAACTAGACCAGAGAATTTGAGATAAATCATATTGAGCGTTAACTTTTAACCAATTTTTCCATTGACGTGTTCTAAGTTGTGGAATTTTTGTAGTAACCCCTTCAATTTGAATCAATCCATGTGTAGAAAAAGATTCTTTTATTTTCGTTTTAATGAATGCAGATGTTCCTTGATGGTTCAGACCAGATCTTACTTTAGATATGTTAAAAATGTCGCTTTGCTGCGATATTTTGTAAAGTACATATGCTTGTGACAAGTCCGATAAATTATTAAAAGTTGTTGACTTTTGCTGCCTTTTCGGATTTAAAAGAAAGTTAAATTGCTTGCGCACTTTTTTAATTTTCGAGCAATCTTTATCAATTAAGCGTTGTTTTGATTCGTCAAACATTTGATTAATTAATCGGCAAATTGATAGGGTATTAGAAATCAAAACATTATATATTTTTTGAATAAAAGATTTTAGGAAATATTGAAAAAAAGGCAAATTATAAATTAATTTAAATTTTTTTCTTTTAAAATTATTTTTTGAAAAGCTCATATCAAATTCTTGCAGTATCTTTTTTCTCTCTTCAGTAATTTTTTCTAGGTCTTTTTTGATTAGAGTTGTCCTATATCTGATTATATATGTCCTATTCATGATAACTTTTAGTTTTTCATGTTGACCAAATTTAAATTGATTCAAAGGTTTATTAAGTAAATCATTAGTTACGTGATACACGTTTTGCTCATCCATTATATTAGGGTCTAATGTTGTTTTTTCTTTCGAAAATGGAACAACTTTAATTTTTCTAAAACTTTTCTCAAGTTCCATTAAAATGGGCTTAAAAAAAGAAGGTGTTTTCCGTGGTCTACCAAAAATGTGGTCTGTTTCTTGTCCCCAAATTGTTAAAAAACAAAAATTTTCACTTGCAGGTAATGTTTTTTTATCTTGGTTCCAAGGTCTTAGACAAAAAGGAGATAGAATTTTTATCTGAATACCTTCTGTCAACCAATTTCTCGGAAATTCGTTTTCCCCTAATGGAATACCATTATATGTACATGGAACATGAATTTCTTTCTCTAATTCTTCAAAATCTTCAGACCATTCAGAAGTTTGAAATAATAATATACGTCCAATATTTTTGATAATTATAAATAATGGTAATCTAATATTTTTACGTAAAATTGATTGGGTTACTAATAATAAACCCCTTAGTCCTTGAGTAAGTTCACAACTATCCCATGCTTCTGCTATTTCTATTCGTTCTTTTTCCTCACGGCGTTTTTTATGTTTCGTTTTTATTTTTTTATTTGTATTTTCTGAAAACTCACATTCTTTTCGTCCTGACCAAGTTATAAAAAGTTTTTTTAATTTAACTAGGCCTGATAAGAAAGAAAAAAAGTTTTCTTTTTTACGCCTTTCAAAAAAAAGCGGAGAGTGCACGTTTCCTTTAAAAAAATCCGTAATTACTATTTTACGCCTTAACGGTCGCATAGAGTCTTTTATTAAGCCATGACGAAAATCAGATTGATGAGAATATCGTATGGAATAACTCTTATCATCTTTAGGTTCTTTTGTATTTTTATCATCATTATCAAGATCATTTTGACTTGTTGTAGTCTTTGTATTTATAGTTTCATTCTTTGATTCATTTTTTATAGAAATATTATCCTCCATCTCTTCCAGGTTTGGATGTTTAGAAGGATCAAAAACAACTAAACCTTTTGCCTTACGAGTACGAATATCATGATCATCCGGTGGATTTGTAAAATAGGATATTTGTTCTATTTCAGTGATTAATTTGTACGACCATCGGGGAACTTTTTTTCGGATTTCTTCGCCAAAACTTATTTTCTCTTTGCCAATTGAATTAACTTTATTAACGTGTTGATCATTAGTATCATTTTCCAAAATTTTAATCGAAGGATCAGTTAAATTCACGCTTTCTTGTTTTGGCAAAATGCCTTCTTCGGTTTTTATCCTTCCACGATAAGCTCCAGTTAATAAAGGATCATATTCTTCTGGTAAGTATTGTTGTTTATTATTACCCTTATGTAGACATAATCGCGTTTTTATTGTTTCAAATTCAATTCCTAGATTTTTGTCAATGTTATTAATTCGACTAAACAAATTAATTTTGAGAGACTTTAATTTT